TCTGAGGAAAAAGAGGCAAAAGAAAAGGAAAAAACAAAGGAGGAGAAAAAGGAAGAGAATGAACGGATAGCAATAGCAGAAAATTGGGATACTATTCTATTTGCTCAAACAATAAGAGGTTCTATGTTAGTAACACAATCGATTCTTAGAAAATACATCGTATTGCCTTCATTGATAATAGCTAAAAATCTCGGCCGTATGTTATTATTTCAATTCCCCGAGTGGTACGAGGATTGGAAGGAGTGGAATAGAGAAATGTATGTTAAATGCACCTATAATGGTGTTCAATTATCAGAAACAGAATTTCCGAAAGACTGGCTAACAGACGGTATTCAAATAAAGATCCTATTTCCTTTCTGTCTGAAACCTTGGCACAGATCTAAGCTACGATTCGATCATAGAGATCGAATGAAAAAGAAAGAAAAAAAAGAAAATTTTGGTTTTTTAACAGTCTGGGGGATGGAAACTGAACTACCTTTTGGTTCTCCCCGAAAACGACCTTCCTTTTTTGACCCCATTTGGAAAGAACTCGAAAAAAAAATTAGAAAAGTGAAAAAGAAATGTTTTCTAGTTCTAAGAGCTTTAGGAGAAAGAAAAAAATGGTTTCTAAGGGTCTTAAAAGAAAAAACAAGATGGATTCTCAAAACAGTTCTATTTATAAAAAGAATAATAAAAGAGTTTGCAAAAGTAAATCCAATTTTCTTATTTGGATTGAGGAAAGTATATGAACCAAATGAAAATAGAAAAGATTCTATAATTAGTAATAAGATTAACCATGAATCGATCATTCGAATTAGATCTGTGGATTGGACAAATTATTCACTGACAGAAAAAAAAATGAAGGATCTGGCTGATAGGACAACCACAATCCGAAATAAAATAGAAAGGATTACAAAAGACAAGAGAAAAATATTTCTAACTCCAAATAGAAAGATTAGTCCTAACGAGACAGGTTGTGATGATAAAAGATCGGAATCACAGAAACATATTTGGCAGATATCAAAAAGAGGAGGTGCCCGATTAATACGTAAATGGCACTATTTTATGAAATCTTTCATTGAAAGAATCTATATGGATATCTTTCTATGTAACATTAATATTCCCAGAATAAATGCACAACCTTTCCTTGAATTTGAATCAACAAAAAAAATTATCGACAAAGACATTTACAATGATGAAAGAAATAAAGAAGGAATTGATGAAACAAATCAAAATGCAATTCACTTTATTTCGACTATAAAAAAGTCTCTTTCTAATATTAGTAATAAGAAATCACAGATTTATTGTGACTTATCTTCCTTGTCCCAAGCATATGTATTTTACAATTTATCACAAATCCAAATTATTAATAAGTATTACTTGAGATCTGTACTTCAATATCGCGGAGCATATCTTTTTCTTAAGGATAGAATAAAGGACCATTTTGGGACACGAGGAATATTGGATGCCAAATCAAGGTCTAAGAAACTTCCGAATTCTGGAATGAATGAATGGAAAAATTGGTTAAGGGGTCATTATCAATACAATTTATCTCAGACTAGATGGTCTAAATTAGTACCGCAAAAATGGCGAAATAGAGTCAATCAACGTCGTATGATTCAAAATAAAGACTCAAAAAAAGATTCATATGAAAAAGAAAAAGACCAATTAATTCATTACGAGAAACAAAATAATTATGTAGTGAACTCATTACCGAGTCAAAAAGAAAAATTTAAAAAACACTACAGATATGATCTTTTATCACATAAATATATTCATTATGAAGACAGGAAGGACTCATATATTTATGGATCGCCATTCCAAGTAAATGGAGACCGAGAGATTCCATATAATTACAACATGCCTAAACCCGAATCATTTTATGTACCCGGGGGTATAGCTATTAATGATTATCTAGGGGAAGGGTCTATTATTGATACGGGGAAAAATCCGGATAGAAAATATTTGGAGGGGAGAATTCTCCATTTTTTTCTTAGAAAGAATATCGATATTGAGACTTGGACCGATATAGATACTGGAACCAACATTAATAAAAATACTAAGACTGGGACTAATGATTATCAAATAATTGATAAGAAAAATCTTTTTTATCTCACGATTCATCAAGAAATCAACCCATCCAATCAAAAAAAAACCTTTTTTTTTGATTGGATGGGAATGAATGAAGAAATGCTACATCGTCCCATATCGAATCTAGAACCCTGGTTCTTCTCAGAATTTGTGCTACCTTATGATGCATATAAGATTAAACCGTGGATCATACCAATCAAATTACTTATTTTCAATTTGAATGGAAATGAAAACATTAGTGAAAATAAAAACATCAACAGAAATCAAAAAAAGGATCTTCGTCTATCATCTAATCAAAAAGAATATCTTGAATTAGAGAATCGAAATCAAGAAGAAAAAGAACAGCTGAGTCAAGGGAATCTTGGATCAGATCCACGAAACCGACAAAAAGATCTTGAAAAAGATTCCGCGGAATCAGACATTAAAAAACGTAGAAAGAAAAGACAATTCAAGAGCAATAAGGAAGCGGAACTCGATTTCTTCCTGAAAAGGTATTTGCTTTTTCAATTGAGATGGGATGATCCTTTGAATCAAAGAATTCTTAATAATATCAAGGTATATTGTCTCCTGCTTAGGCTGATAAATCCAAGGGAAATTGCTATATCCTCTATTCAAAGAGGAGAAATGCGCCTGGATGTAATGCTGATTCAGAAGGATCTAACTCTTACAGAATTGATAAAAAGGGGAATATTGATTATCGAACCGGTTCGTCTGTCTATAAAATGGGATGGACAATGGATTATGTATCAAACCATAAGTATTTCATTGGTCCATAAGAATAAGTACCAAACTCATCGAATATGCCGAGAAAAAAAATATGTTGATGAAGATTATTTCGATAGATCCATTGCACAACATGGAAAGGTACTTGTGAATGGAGATGAAAATAATTATGCTTTGCTTGTTCCTGAAAATATTCCATCTCCTAGACGTCGTAGAGAATTGAGAATTCTAATTTGTTTGAATTCCGAGAATGAGAATGTTGTGAATAGAAATTCAGTATTTTTCAATGGCAACAACGTAAGGAACTGTGTGCAATTTTTGGATGAGGACAAGCATTTTGATACAGATATAAATAAATTTATCCAATTCAAATCGTTTCTTTGGCCCAATTATCGATTAGAAGATTTAGCTTGTATGAATCGCTACTGGTTTGATACCAATAATGGCAGTCGTTTCAGTATGTCAAGGATACATATGTATCCACGAGTCAGAATTAGTTGATGGTGTATTTCCTATATATCTATATCACGTGTCATATCCGGTATATAAAGGTATACAAATGTACACACACGTTGTGTTACATTAGATTCTGATACATGATACTGATTCAATGATGTATCATATCAATTGGATCTAGGAATGAATCGGCAGAATTTTCTTAAGTCCCAATCATTCCCTTTTGTGGGTGTAGAAATGTACCGTCTCCTTCTATCGAATCCAATTTTCAATTGGATTCGATAGAAAATGAATAAATCCAGATTATTTTATTGTGTGTACCAGATCTAAATGACTGGCATTATTATTATTCCTGATCGGTAAAATCCATATCTGTGGAAAAGAAAGAAAAAAAAGAGAGAGAGAAGAATTCTTTTTATGGTAAAAAATTCATTCATCTCAGTTATTCCGCAAGAAGAAAAAGAAAAAAACAAAGGGTCTGTTGAATTTCAAGTATTCAGTTTCACCAATAAGATACGGAGACTTACTTCACATTTGGAATTGCACAGAAAAGACTATTTATCTCAGAGAGGTCTGCGGAAAATTCTGGGAAAACGTCAACGTATACTAGCTTATTTGTCAAAGAAAAATAGAGTACGTTATAAAGAATTAATTGGTCAGTTGGATATTCGGGAACCAAAAACTCGTTAATTTGAAAATTCGTTTGAATTATTTGCTTTATTAGATCTTGAATTTTGATGAACCTCGTTTCGTTTTCAGCAATTCATGAAATAATGAATCGGGGAAGAAAACATATGACTGTACCGGATATAAGAAAAGACTTCATGATAGTCAATATGGGTCCTCACCACCCATCAATGCATGGTGTTCTTCGACTCATCGTTACTCTAGATGGTGAAGATGTTATTGATTGTGAACCCGTATTGGGTTATTTACACAGAGGGATGGAAAAAATTGCGGAAAACCGAACAATTATACAGTATCTACCTTACGTAACACGTTGGGATTATTTAGCTACTATGTTCACAGAGGCAATAACGGTAAATGCACCAGAACAATTGGGAAATATTCAAGTACCTAAAAGAGCCAGCTATATCAGAGTCATTATGCTGGAGTTGAGTCGTATAGCTTCTCATTTGTTATGGCTTGGGCCTTTTATGGCGGATATCGGTGCACAGACTCCTTTCTTCTATATTTTCAGAGAGAGGGAATTGCTATATGATCTATTCGAAGCTGCCACAGGTATGCGAATGATGCATAATTATTTCCGTATCGGGGGAGTAGCTGCTGATCTACCTCATGGCTGGATAGATAAATGTTTGGATTTCTGCGATTATTCTTTAACAGGAGTTGTTGAATATCAAAAGCTTATTACGCGGAATCCCATTTTTTTGGAACGAGTTGAAGGAGTGGGCATTATTGGTGGAGAGGAAGCAATAAATTGGGGTTTATCAGGACCAATGCTACGAGCTTCCGGAATGCAATGGGATCTTCGTAAAGTTGATCATTATGAGTGTTACGATGAATTCGATTGGGAAGTCCAATGGCAAAAAGAAGGAGACTCATTAGCTCGTTATTTAGTACGAATCAGTGAAATGACGGAATCCATAAAAATTATTCAACAGGCTCTGGAAGGAATTCCGGGGGGGCCCTATGAGAATTTAGAAGTCCGTCGCTTTGATAAAGCAAGGGATTCCGAATGGAATGATTTTGAATATCGATTCATTAGTAAAAAGCCTTCTCCCACTTTT